GTTGGTTGTTGGGGAGTATGTTTTTGCTTGGTTTTTAGGGTGGGTGAGTTGCTCTGGGGCGTGGAGTTTGGTTGTTTGATGGGTGTGGTGGATGAAAAGTTAAAGATAAAAATAGTGGTAGGTTTTGGGGTTTGGGTGGAAGTTTCTGGTGGTTGGGGTGGATGGGTGTGTTTGGTGTTTTGTGGGGAAAGTTCTCATAGTTAAATTTTGATAACGGTGGTTTTTCAGGCCACGGATCCCGGAGAAAGGCCGGGTGGGAATTATGATAAGCTTTGTGCTGTTTTTAGGGTTGCTTTTTGTTTTTGGAGGTTTGGCAGTTGCTTCTAATCCGTCGCCTTATTATGGGGTAATGGGTTTAGTTGTAGCGTCTGTCGCTGGGTGTGGTTGGTTGGTGAGTTTGGGGGTTTCTTTTGTGTCTTTGGTCTTGGTTATGGTTTATTTAGGGGGGATGTTGGTGGTGTTTGTTTATTCGGTGTCTTTGGCAGCTGATCCTTATCCTGAGGCGTGGGCTGATTGGGGGGTTATTGGTTATGGTTTGGGGATAGGTTTGGTTGTGGTTATTGGGGTTGTTATGGTAGGATCGGCTGGTTTGTCGTTTGGGGGGGAAACTGTTAATGGTTCAGGTTTGTTGTCACTGCGGTTGGATTTTAGTGGGGTGTCTATGTTTTATTCATGGGGGGTAGGGTTACTTTTGACTGGGGGGTGAGGGCTGTTGTTGACGTTGTTTGTGGTTTTGGAACTTGTTCGGGGGTTGTCTCGGGGGGCGATTCGGGCTGTTTAGGGGGGTAGGTCAGAAAGTAGTTTAGTTAAAAATACCAGCTTTGGGAGTTGGTGATGGAGGTTTGATTCCTTTCTTTCTGAGAATGTGGGTGGTTTGGTTTGTTTATTATGTAGTTGGGTTTGATGATGGGGGTGGATAAAATGGTGTTTTGATAAATGTAGGGAGATATAGTTAGTTTTTTGACGAATATGGCGAACGAAAAAATCAAGAATAAAAGATGGTGGGTAAATTTGGGGTTTTGGGTATGAATACCTAGAAACAGGTAATATTACAAACATTGTCCGGCAACCATGACACTATATGGTACTTATAGTAGGTAAAAAGCGCGGGTTTCATGAATGGGGTTAAAGTGCATCAGGGCAAAGTGTGAGACGAACTTATCCGACACACCATGACACTTAGAAAGCTCCTGAGGGCGATGAAGCCGTTCGCCGACCATGTGATGGACATGTCAAGAGGAAGATAACTCCTGCGACGCACTTGAAGGGTTTATTGAAGAGACCCCAAAAAGAGACTAAGCGCAGAGACGGTCGGTATGCCGCGATAACGAAAGGTAGGAGGAATATTCAACCGACCACTTGTATCTGTGAAGAGCAAGAAGGAAGGATTCTGGCAGGTTATGGCCCTGAAATAGGAACCAGTGGCGCAAAAGAGCAAGTTGGGCAAGGGGTGTAGGGGGGATGTATGTCCTTGAAGCCAATAACGAGGGTATAACTGACGTCGAGTAGCTCGGTTCTCGTGAGAAACACGACCAATAGATAACCAGGTTCTCTGGCTTGGGAGTTCTTGAAGGCTGTAGGAGAGAAATCGGACCTAGGAGGTGGGCGAATTGTATGTATTGGGGCATTCAAAGGAGTACTGTGACATTAGTCGTATGCGTGGTGGTCTTTTAGTACGGTTGGCTAGTTTCGACCTTGGGTAACGCTTGTGTGTTCTGTGGTAGGATTACCTGGGTTAATGGTACCTGAAGTGGGAATGTGCCTAGAAAGGTAATAGCTGGAACATTATCTCATTGGAGAAGATGTTTGGTTTGGCTAGGAAAAGAGATTGGGTGTTGCTTGGAATATCCTACATTACATTAGTGTCTGATGGGGTAAATAATGTAATGCAAAGTAGTACATACCCTAGAAATGCGCCAGGATCTGGGGCATGGGGGGGGAAGGGGGGGGGAAAGGTTAACTCTAAGAAGGGGCTTAATCTTCAATCTTTGGCTTACAAGACCAATGTTTTTATAAACTATTAGAGTTGATTAGAGTTTTAGTAGTTTGTTTTCTAAGGCGGCTACGAGGGGGAATAGGACTAGAATGATGGCGAAATAGGTGAATGAAGCCACTTGTCCAATGATGATGAATGGGTGTTCGACTGGTTGGCTGCCGACTCAGGTTAGGATAAGGAGGTTGGTTACTAGGGTTCAGAATAGGATTTGTGAGAGTGGGCGGAAAGTCATTGAGCGTTGTTTGGATACGTGGAGCATGGGGATGAGGAATAGGACTAGGACGGAGGCTGCTAGGGCTAGTACTCCTCCTAGTTTGTTTGGGATGGATCGTAGGATGGCGTATGCAAATAGGAAGTATCATTCAGGTTTGATATGAGGGGGTGTGGCTAGGGGGTTGGCCGGCGTGAAATTTTCTGGGTCTCCTAATAGGTTTGGGGAGAATAAAGCCAGTGAGACGAGTGGGATGAGTATTAGGACGAAGCCTAGGATGTCTTTTGTTGAGTAGTATGGATGGAATGGGATTTTGTCGCAGTCTGAGGGAATGCCTAGTGGGTTGTTTGAGCCTGTTTCGTGGAGGAAAGTGAGGTGGACTAGTGTGAGGCCTGCGATTACGAATGGTAGGAGGAAGTGCAGAGCGAAGAATCGAGTTAGAGTGGGGTTGTCTACTGAGAATCCTCCTCAGGCTCATTCTACTAGTGTTTGGCCGATGTAAGGGATGGCTGAGAATAGGTTGGTGATTACTGTGGCTCCTCAGAATGATATTTGTCCTCATGGGAGTACATAGCCCACGAAGGCAGTTGCTATTAGGGTTAGGAGAAGGATGACTCCGACGTTTCAGGTTTCTTTATTTAGGTATGAGCCATAGTAGAGGCCTCGTCCGATGTGTAGGTAGATGCAGATGAAGAAGAAAGAAGCTCCGTTTGCATGGAGGTTTCGGATCAGTCATCCGAATTGGACGTTTCGGCATATGTGGGCTACGGATGAAAAGGCTAAGGTAGTGTCTGCTGTGTAGTGTGTGGCTAGTAGGAGTCCTGTAACAATTTGTGTGATTAGGCAGATACCTAGGAGAGAGCCGAAGTTTCATCAGGTTGAGATGTTGGATGGTGTTGGGAGATCGATTAGGGAGTCGTTGATGATTTTTAGTAAGGGGTGGTTTTTACGAAGGTTGGGGGCCATTGGGTGTTTTCTGTATGTGGATGTGAGAATGATGAAGATGGACAGGGCGAAAGTTCCTAGGTAGGCTTTGATTAGGCCAGGGTGGAAGGAGGTGGTAGTTTTGGCTGCTGTTATTTGTAGGTTAGCTAGTCCTTCTGGGCCGAATATTTTGTATCAGGAAAGGTCGATCAGGTGGGAGGCGATTTTTTGGCCCCCGCTCAGTAGGCTTGTTGTGCTGAGGCGGTGAGTTAGGGGGTTGAAGTATCCTAGGGATGTGGAGAAGCTTGAGAACGGGTTTCGTTTTGGGAGAATTAGGGTTTGGGCTATTGATGAGAGTTCTAGGGCTAAGACAATTCCTAGGGTTGTAACTACTAGGGCTGTGATTTTGATGGATAGTGGTATGGTTATGGGTGGGGTTTTTATGGGGATTGTGAATGAGGTGATTAGGAATCCTGCTGTAATGCTTCCTATTGCAAGGCGGGTGATTGGTGAAGTTACTGCGGGGTTGTTTTCATTGATTGGAGTTAGGGAGGGGATTCGGGTGTATCCGGCTTGAACTAATACGGTCATGCGAATGGTGTAAATTGCAGTAAATGATGTGGCTAGGAGAGTTAGTAGAAGGGCTCAAGTATTTAGATAGGAGGTGCTTAGGCTTTCGATAATTTGGTCCTTTGAATAGAAACCTGCGAGGAAGGGGGTTCCTATTAGGGCTAGGTTGCCGATGGTAAGGCATGAGGTGGTTGTTGGGAGTATCTTTTGTAGGCCACCTATTTTTCGGATGTCTTGTTCGCCGTTAAGGCTATGGATGATTGATCCTGAGCATAGGAATAGCATGGCTTTGAAGAATGCGTGGGTTGAAATGTGTAGAAAGGCTAGTTGGGGTAGGTTTAGTCCAATGGTGACTATTATTAGTCCTAGTTGGCTTGATGTGGAGAAAGCAATGATTTTTTTGATATCATTTTGGGTGAGGGCGCATGTGGCTGCGAATAGTGTGGATAGTGCTCCTAGGCAGAGGCACAGGGTAAGAGCGGTTTGGTTGCTGCTGATTAGGGGATGTGTGCGGATGAGTAGGAAAATTCCGGCTACCACTATTGTGCTGGAGTGAAGTAGGGCGGATACTGGGGTAGGGCCTTCTATGGCAGCTGGGAGTCATGGGTGGAGTCCAAATTGTGCGGATTTGCCTGTTGCGGCTAGGATGAGGCCTAAGAGGGGGAGGGTGGGATATGGGTGTTGGGATGTTAGTTGGTGGATTTCTCAGGTGTTTATGTTGTAGGCTAGTCATGCCATGCATAGAATTAGGCCGATATCTCCGATTCGGTTGTAAAGTACGGCTTGTAGGGCGGCGGTGTTAGCTTCTGCTCGTCCGTACCATCAGCTGATTAGGAGGAATGATATGATTCCGACCCCTTCTCAACCGATGAAGAGTACGAATATGTTATTGGCGATAATTAGGATGAGTATCGCGATGAGGAATAAGAGAAGGTAGGTGAAGAATTTTGTGATGTGGGGGTCTGAGGCTATGTATCATGTTGCAAATTGTAGGATAGATCAAGATACGAATAGGGCGATTGGGAAGAATGTGAGGGAGTAGAAGTCTATTTTTAGGGTAATAGGGATTTTGAAGTTTGTGATGAATTTTCATTCTCATAGATGGATTAGGCTTTCTGTCCCTGAGTACAGGTAGATGGTTATGGGTACTAGACTGATGAAGAAGGAGGTTTTAACAGTGTTTGTGATGGTGGTTGGGGAATTTTTGAGGTTGTTTGATAGTAATGGGAGGATGATTGGGGTGGATAGGGTTGCTAGGGTTAGCAGTATTAGTGTGTTTAGGACTAATGGTAGGTCCATTACTTTCACTTGGATTTGCACCAAGATGAGTGGCTCCTAAGACCATTGGATTGCTATTATCCTTTGAAAGTAAGGGGGCTGAGATTTCAGGCTCAGATGCAAGAATTAGCAGTTCTTGTTGGTTAAACCACCCCTCGGTAGGTAAGAAGGGTTAAACTTCTATTTTTAGAATCACAGTCTAATGTTTGGGTTAAAACTATACCTACATGTAGGAATACCTGCAATGAGATCGGGCTTTAGGATGAGGAGGATTATGGGGATTATGTGTAGGGCTATTAGGAGGTGTTCTCGTGTTGAGGAGTTTTGGATTGATGTAATGTGGGATGGGAGTACTCCTCGTTGTGTTATCGTAAGCATATAGAGGGTGTATGAGGCGGTTAATAGAATGGCAGCTCCGGTTAGGATGATTGTGAGGGAGGATCAGTTGAACAGGGCGATTATAATGGTTAATTCGGCTATTAGGTTGATTGTTGGTGGGAGTGCTATGTTTGTCAGATTGGCTAGAAGTCATCAGGTGGCTATGAGTGGTAGAAGGGGCTGTAACCCTCGTGTTAGGATGAGGATTCGGCTGTGGGTTCGTTCGTAGTTGGTATTTGCTAGGCAGAATAGTATTGAGGATGTTAAGCCGTGGGCGATTATTAGGATTATTGCACCTGAGAAGGCTCATTGGGTTTGGATTATTGTTGCGGCTACGACTAGGCCTATGTGGCTAACGGATGAGTAAGCGATTAGTGATTTTAGGTCGATTTGTCGTAGGCAGATAGCGCTAGTTATTAGGGCCCCTCATAGTGCGAGAGTAATGAATGGGTAGTGAAGGTTGTTTAGTGACGGGTTTACTAGGATAGTTATTCGTATAATACCATATCCTCCCAGTTTTAGGAGTAAGGCGGCGAGTAGCATTGAGCCGGCGATAGGAGCCTCTACGTGGGCTTTGGGGAGTCATAGGTGGAGGCCATATAGCGGTGCTTTTACTATGAAGGCCAATAGGAGGGTTGAGCTGGCTACAAGGCCTGTTCAGGAGGATGTGATTGTTGGGTGTGATAGTTTAAGTATGGGAAAAAATAGTGTGCCGATTTGGTTTTGGAGATGTAGAATGGTGATTAGAAGGGGGAGAGAGCTGGCAAGGGTGTAGAATAGGAGGTAGATGCCAGCACTTAGTCGTTCGGGTTGGCTTCCTCATCGTGTGATTAGGATTAATGTGGGGATTAGGGTGGCTTCAAATGCAATGTAGAATAGTATTAGTTCTGAGGCCGAGAAGGCTAGGATGAGAAATGGCTGGGCTAGGATTATTGTTATGATGAAGATGCGCTTGCGGGCGGGGGGTTCTTGTTCTAGGTGGTTTTGGCTTGCTATGATTATTAGAGGGAGTAGTCAGCACGAAAGGACTAGTAGGGGGGAGGAAATTTGGTCGATGAAGGTTCAGTGGGTTAAGCTTTTGCTTGGGTAATATGTTGGTGTGAGTCATTGAAGACTGATTGTAGCGATTAGGAAGCTGTGAGCTGTGGTGTTGGCTCATAGGTGTTTATGGGGGGAAAGCAGGGTTAAGGGTATAAGTATGAGGGTTGGGACGATGACTTTTAGCATTTTAGTAGGTTGAAGTTGTGAAGGTGGTCTGAGCCATGGGTTCGGGTAGAGGCTACTAACAGTGCTAGTCCTGTTCCTGCTTCGCAGGCAGAGAATGACAGCATGAGGATGGCTAAGATGGTTGAGGATGGGGTTTGTGTTTGGATGGGTCATATGGCTAAAGCAATGTACATTGATAGTATCATGCTCTCTAAACATAGTAGGGCTGAGATCAGGTGGGTTCGATGAAAAGCAAGGCCCAGGCTGCTTAGTGTGAAGGCAGAGAAGAAGCAGAGGTGGAGGAATGGCATAAAGAAAGCTATAGGGTGATGACTATAATCTGTTGAGCCGAAATCAACTGTCTTGGTTAGACTAGCTTTCTGTTATTCTGCTCACTCCAGGCCCCCTTGGGCTCATTCGTAGATTAACCCTGCAGTGAGAAGAAGGATGAGGATAGAGGCTCATGCTAGTGTTGTGGTGGGGGATTGAAGTTGAGTTGCTCATGGGAGGGGGAGGAGGAGGGCGATTTCTAGGTCGAATAGTAGGAATAAGATTGCCACTAGAAAGAATCGGATTGAGAAGGGGAGTCGAGCAGATCCTAGGGGGTCAAATCCACATTCGTAGGGGGAGAGTTTTTCTGAGTCTGGGTTTATTTGGGCTAGTCAGAAGTTTAAAGTGGTTAGGGCAATGCTTAAGGTTAAGGATAGGGTGATTATGAATAGGATTATGTTCATTACTCTTCTCTGGGTTTAAACCAGATTTTAAGGATTGGAAGTCGATTGTAATAAGTATACTAGAAGAGTAGGATCCTCATCAGTAGATTGATACGTAGAGGAATAATCATACGACGTCTACGAAGTGTCAGTATCAGGCGGCAGCTTCAAAACCGAAGTGGTGGTTGGAGGTAAAGTGGTATTTGATTAGGCGAAGGAGACATACTAGTAGGAATGTGGAGCCAATGATAACGTGGAGCCCGTGGAAGCCGGTAGCAACAAAGAAGGTAGAGCCGTACACTCCGTCGGCGATAGAGAATGGGGCTTCATAGTACTCTATGGCTTGGAGGCCTGTGAAGTAAAAGCCTAGGAGTACTGTTAGGGTGAGGGCTTGGATTGCTTGTTTTCGGTTGGCTTCTGTAATGCTGTGGTGGGCTCATGTCACGGTCACTCCTGAGGCCAGTAGGATGGCAGTGTTTAGGAGAGGGACTTCTATTGGGTTGAGGGGTTGGATTCCGACAGGGGGTCATTGTCCTCCTAGTTCTGGGGTGGGGGCTAAGCTAGAGTGGAAGAAGGCCCAGAAAAACCCCAGGAAGAAGAAGGCCTCTGATGTAATGAATAGTACTATTCCATATCGCAGGCCTTTTTGTACGGTAGGGGTGTGGTGGCCTTGGAATGTGCTTTCTCGGACAATGTCTCGTCATCATTGGATTATTACTAGGGCGGTGGATAAGAGTCCTATGATGAGGAGTTGGGGTGAATTGTAGTGGAATCACATGGTTAAGCCGGAGGTTGTGAGGAGGGCCGCGGCTGCTCCGAAAATTGGTCAGGGGCTTGGGTCTACTATGTGGTAAGAGTGTGCTTGGTGGGCCATTGTGGTTAGATGTTTTCTTGTAGGTAGAGGCTTAGCAGGAGAACAAAGACGTAGGCTTGGATCATGGCTACCGCCACTTCTAGAATGGTTAGTAGGAAAAGTACTAAAAGGGTTAAGAGGGAAACTATTGGCATGGTAGAGAATAGGGCTGTTGTAGCTGTGGAGATGAGTTGAATGAGGAGGTGTCCTGCTGTGAGGTTGGCTGTTAGGCGTACTCCTAGTGCTAGAGGGCGGATGAGAAGACTTGTTGTTTCAATTAGGATGAGGGCTGGGATTAGTGGTGTGGGGGTTCCTTCTGGGAGGAGGTGGCCTAGGGAAGTGGAAGGTTGGTTTCGTAGGCCTGTAAGGAGGGTGGCTAGTCATAGGGGGAAGGCTAAGGCTAGGTTTATGGAGAGTTGGGTGGTTGGTGTAAATGTGTAGGGTAGTAGGCCTAGGAGGTTAATTAGTAGGAGGAAGACCATCAGTGATGTGAGGATTAGGGCCCAGTTGTGCCCCTTTTTGTCTAGTGGTATTAGTAGTTGCTTTGTAACGAGGTTGATGAACCATAACTGTAAGGTTGAAAGCCGGTTGGTGACCCATCGGTTGTCGGGGGATGGTAGAAGTAGAGCTGGGAATAGCATAGAGATGAGGATTAGGGGTACTCCTAGGAGGGATGGGCTTGAGAATTGGTCAAAGAAGCTTAGGTTCATGGTCAGGTTCAGGGGGTGGTGCTTGGGGCTGCAGGTGTTTTGTTGGAAGGTGGATTTGTGGTTACAAATGACAGGATTTTAGGTTGAATAATTAGGGAGTAAGTAAGTCATGAAGTTAACATGATAAAAAACCATGGGCTTGGGTTTAGTTGAGGCATACCATTAAGGGGGGGGTTGTACCCCCTTTCTCTAGCTTAAAAGGCTAGCGCTGTTTCATAGCTTCTTAATGGTTATGATGATAGAAGGGAGGATCAGCTCTCGAAGTTAGCTAGTGGAGCAGATTCTACTACGATTGGTATAAAACTGTGGTTAGCTCCGCAGATTTCTGAGCATTGTCCGTAGAAGACTCCGGGTCGGGTGGCGGTGAATGAAGTTTGGTTGAGGCGTCCTGGAATAGCGTCGGTTTTTACACCTAAGCTTGGAACGGCCCATGAGTGGAGGACGTCGTCGGCGGTGACAATGACTCGTACAGGTGATTCTATTGGGACTACCACGCGGTGGTCGACTTCTAGGAGTCGGAAGTGTCCTAGTGGAAGGTCGGCGGTTGGGGTTATGTATGAGTCAAATGTTAGGTCTTTAAAGTCAGTGTATTCGTAGGTTCAGTATCACTGGTGGCCGATAGCTTTTAGGGTCAGATCAGGTTCGTTAATTTCGTCTATTATATATAGAATTTGTAGGGATGGGAGAGCAAGTATGATTAGGACGATAGCTGGTAGGATTGTCCAGACGAGTTCGATTTCTTGTGCGTCAACTGTGCTGGATGATAGTTTTTCTGTGAGTATTAGGGTTAGTAGATAGAGGACTAAACTGCAGATGGCCAGGGCGACTATTAGGGCATGGTCGTGGAATTCTACAAGTTCTTCTATAATAGGTGATGATGCGTCTTGGAAGCCAAGTTGTGAGTGGTTAGCCATGTTGAGGTGTACCGGGTTTTCACCTGTAATTTAGCCTTGACAAGGCTATGTAATTGTTTTACTAACACCTCTTAATGAGAAAGAAGCATAAGTGGTTTATATGCGGTTGGCTTGAAACCAACATATGGGGGTTCGACTCCTTCCTTTCTTGGACTTGGACAAAGGCTGGTTCTTCGAAGGTGTGGTATGGGGGTGGGCAACCGTGGATTCACTCGATGTTTGTGCTTGTGAGTTCTGGTTGTAGGGCTTTGCGTTTGGATGCGAAGGCCTCCCAGATAATAAATACTAGCATGATGACGGCGGTTAGGGAGATTAGTGAGCCAATAGAAGAGATGGTGTTCCATAGTGTATAGGCGTCAGGGTAGTCTGAGTAGCGTCGTGGCATGCCAGCTAGGCCTAGGAAGTGTTGGGGGAAGAAGGTAAGGTTTACGCCTACGAACATCACTCCGAAATGAGTTTTTGCTCATGTGGAGTGTAGGGTGTACCCGGTGAATAGGGGGAATCAGTGGGTAAAACCTGCTAGGATTGCGAATACTGCTCCTATTGAGAGTACGTAGTGGAAGTGGGCTACCACGTAGTAGGTGTCGTGCAGGGCGATGTCTAGTGAAGAGTTTGCTAGTACGATCCCTGTTAGTCCTCCAATGGTGAATAAGAAGATAAAGCCTAGTGCTCATAGCATGGGTGGATCTCATTTGATCGTACCTCCATGTAGTGTTGCTAGTCAGCTGAATACCTTAATACCAGTGGGGATAGCGATGATTATTGTAGCAGACGTGAAGTAGGCTCGGGTGTCTACATCTATACCTACGGTGAATATGTGGTGGGCTCAGACGATGAAGCCTAGGAACCCGATGGATAGTATTGCTCATACTATGCCTATGTAGCCGAATGGTTCTTTTTTCCCTGCGTAGTAAGCTACGACATGGGAGATAATGCCGAATCCTGGTAGAATTAGGATATAGACTTCTGGGTGACCAAAGAATCAGAAGAGGTGTTGGTAAAGAATGGGGTCCCCTCCCCCGGCTGGGTCGAAGAAGGTGGTGTTTAGGTTGCGATCTGTGAGTAGTATTGTAATGCCGGCAGCTAGGACTGGGAGTGATAGTAGGAGGAGGACGGCGGTGATCAGTACTGATCAAACGAATAGGGGTGTTTGGTATTGTGATAGGGCGGGTGGTTTTATGTTGATTGCTGTTGTGATGAAGTTGATTGCCCCTAGGATTGATGAGATACCGGCTAAGTGGAGGGAGAAGATAGCCAGGTCAACTGAGGCTCCAGCGTGGGCTAGGTTTCCTGCTAGTGGGGGGTATACAGTTCAACCTGTACCTGCTCCTGCTTCAACGGTAGAGGAGGCTAGCAGGAGAAGGAAGGATGGGGGAAGTAGTCAGAAGCTTATGTTGTTTATTCGAGGGAATGCTATGTCTGGCGCTCCAATTATTAGGGGAACGAGTCAGTTTCCAAATCCTCCGATTATGATTGGTATTACTATAAAGAAGATTATTACGAAAGCGTGGGCTGTAACAATTACATTATAGATTTGGTCGTCTCCTAGTAGGGCTCCGGGCTGGCCTAATTCCGCTCGAATCAGGAGGCTTAGGGCGGTACCGACTATTCCGGCTCATGCGCCGAAAATTAGGTAGAGGGTACCGATGTCTTTGTGGTTGGTTGAGAATAGTCATCGGTTGATGAAGGTCACAGGTAAGATGGCTGAGTGTGTAAGCGTTAGGCTGTAGTCCTTTTTACAGAGGTTCAATTCCTCTTCTTATCGGCCCTGTAGTGAAGTTCATAGTGAGTTGCAAGCTCATTGATGCGCATTAACTGTGTGCCGGGGTCTTAGGCAGAGGCCTGTAGGTTTGGGCATATAGCTGTTAACTATATTGTTATGGGATCGAAGCCCATCTGTCTAGTAAGCGGTAAGGTCCTAGCTTAATTAAAGTGTCTGGGTTGCATTCAGGAGATGCAGGGTAGTGTCCTGCGGATCTTAGCAGAAACTAAGAGGGTTTCACTCTTGTTTAAGGCTTTGAAGGCCTTCGGTTTGGGTCATCCTAAGTTTCTTAGGTGATGGTGGATACTATAGGTGAAATTGGGAGGAGTATAATAGATGTGATGGTTAGGGTGGCAACTAAGGAAGGGATTGGTTTATTGGTATGTCATTGTTTTATGTGGTTAGTGGTGTGGGGTGGGAGGGTGATCGTGGCGCAGTATGCGAGGCGTAGGTAGAAGAACAGCCCTAATAGGGATAGTATGGAAATTATTGCCGCCGCGGGGGCCATGCTCTGTTTTGTTAGTTCTTGGATGATGAGTCATTTTGGGAGGAATCCTGTTAGGGGAGGAAGGCCTGCCAGAGAAAGTAGGGTTAGTAGGAGTGCTGCGTTTAGGGCCGGTGTTTTTGTTCAGGAGGTCATTAGGGTCGATAGTTTTAGGGTTTTGATTGAATGGAAGGTGAGGAATACGGCTGCGGTTATTAGTGTATATAGGTAGAAGTTCAGTAGAGTTAGTTTTGGGCTGTAGATGATGATGATGGACATTCAGCCTAGGTGTGAGATGGAGGAAAAGGCAAGGATTTTTCGAATTTGTGTTTGGTTTAGTCCTATTCATCCTCCTATGGCTACGGAGAGAATGGCCATGATGGTTAGTAGTGTGGTATTTAGTGAGTGGCAGGTTATGTAGAGGAGTGCAATCGGTGGGAATTTTAGGGCCGTGGATAGGAGGAGGCCGGTAATCAGGGGGGAGCCTTGAAGAACCTCGGGAAATCAAAAGTGAAACGGGGCTAGTCCTAGTTTTGTCGCAATGGCTGCGGTCAGGATTGCGCAGGAAATGGGGTTGGTTAGTTGGGTGATGTCCCATTGACCGGTGGATCATGCATTAACTATGCTGGAGAATAGGAGTAGAGTCGAGGCGGTCGCTTGGACTAGAAAGTACTTGGTTGCAGCTTCAATGGCTCGGGGGTGGTGGGACTTTGAGATTAGGGGGAGGATGGCTAATGTGTTGATTTCAAGGCCGGCTCAGGCCATAATTCAGTGGTTGCTTGAGATTGTGATGGTCGTTCCCAGTAGGAGGCTGGTAACGAAAATTAGTTTTGCTTGCGGGTTCACTAGCAGGGGAAGGGGTTGAACCATCATTTTCGGGGTATGGGCCCGATAGCTTATTTAGCTGACCCTACTAGGAAATAATATAAAGGAAGTATGGAGGGTTTTGATCCCTTTCGTGTAGGTTCGATTCCTGCTTTTCTAAGTACTAAGGAAATGAGAGGGTTGGTGCACCTCTATGTTCACTTTATCATAGTGACCCTTTGGAGTTCAGGCACATTTCCTTGGGATTATAGGTGGGGTGGTAGTCCTGCGTAGCAGACTGGCATGCTAGTGTGTCAGAGACATAGGGCTAGTGTGAGGGGTAGGAAGTTTTTTCATAAGAGGTGCATTAGTTGGTCGTATCGGAATCGTGGGTAGGAGGCTCGTACTCATAGGAACCCTGCAGACAGAAGTAGGACTTTTGTTGCCAGGACCATGGGAAATAGTTCTTGGGGCGGGTTGAACATGCTAGGGTTAAAGAACAGGATGGCGGTTAGTGTGTTCATAAGTATGATGTTGGCGTATTCAGCTAGGAAGAACAGGGCGAAGGGGCCTGCTGCGTATTCTACGTTGAACCCTGAAACTAATTCTGACTCTCCCTCTGTTAGGTCGAATGGGGCTCGGTTTGTTTCAGCGAGTGTGGACACGTATCACATTATGGCAAGAGGTCAGCAAGAGAAAATGAGGTACAGGGGTTCTTGGGTGATTGCTAGGGTGCTGAGGGTGTAGTTGCCACTGAGTAGGATAATGGATAGGAGGATGATTGCCAAGGTGACTTCGTAGGAGATGGTTTGAGCTACTGCTCGCAGGGCTCCAATTAGGGCGTATTTTGAGTTGGAAGCTCACCCGGATCAGAGAATAGAGTAAACTGCCAGGCTTGATATTGCCAGGAGGAATAGTATGCCTAAGTTGAGGTCTGCAAGGGAGAATGGGAGGGGAAGTGGGATTCAAATGGAGATTGCTAGGAGGAGGGCTAGTATTGGGGTTGCAATAAAGAGGATTGGTGAGGATGTTGATGGGCGAATTGGTTCTTTGATGAATAGTTTTACTCCGTCTGCCAGAGGCTGTAGGAGGCCGAATGGTCCAACGATGTTTGGGCCCTTTCGACCTTGCATGTAGCTTAAGACTTTACGCTCCACAAGTGTGAGGAAGGCTACTGCGATTAGAATAGGAACAGCGTAGGAGAGGGCTATGATGAGGTTGGTTAGGAGGGGGTGGTTGGCCATGGGTGTTTTTTGGTGAGGAGAAGCTAGGGAGAGGATTTGAACCTCTGAAATAAAGGACTTAAGCCTTTTGCATTTGCCGAGCTCTGCCACGCTAGCTTGCCCTTTTCTAGGGTTTGATGTGGAGTGATAGCCTTTTGTAATTAAGTTGGTTTCATTACTTAAGGCGGAGGCTTGCTTGTGGTATAGGCCTCACTTTTCCTATCCTTTCGTACTGGGAAGAGTTCATCATAGATAGAAACCGACCTGGATTACTCCGGTCTGAACTCAGATCACGTAGGACTGTTAATCGTTGAACAAACGAACCCTTAGTAGCGGCTGCACCACTAGGATGTCCTGATCCAACATCGAGGTCGTAAACCCCCTTGTCGATATGGACTCTTAAAGGGGATTGCGCTGTTATCCCTGGGGTAGCTTGGTCCATTGATCAATTGTATTGGGTCTGGATGCTATTAGCACGTTGAGAGGTGGCTCTTAGTCTAGAGATGTGGTCTAATTTTTGGAGGATCTGTTTTTCTCCAAGGTCGCCCCAACCGAAAAATGCGGACCATCGCCCTTTGAGGTAAGTGAGCCCGGTGGGGGTGGTTGTTTTTGGGGGTGGTCGCTGATTTTAAAGTTCCACAGGGTCTTCTCGTCTTATGTGTTTATCCCTGCTTTTGCACAGGGAGATCAATTTCACCGATTGCCTGTAAGAGACAGTTAAGACCTCGTTTAGCCATTCATACTAGTCTCGATTTATGGGACAATTGATTGCGCTACCTTTGCACGGTTAGGATACCGCGGCCGTTAAACACTAGGTGTCACCGGGCAGGCATCACCTTCAATACTTGTCTACTGGTTTGCTGAAGGCTATGTTTTTGGTAAACAGTCGGGCCTTGACGGGTTTGCCTAGTTCCTTTTACAGGTTTTAATCTTTCTTAATGGACGCTCCTCTGTCGGGTTAACAAGTTGATTAATACTATGCTTGTTGGGTTTGTCGTATATTGGTGATTTGTTAATAATGTAAGGATGTAAGCTTGCGTCGTAGAGGGAGGACCCAGGTTACTCATTCTAGCATTAATTCTCCTATTGGAAGATAGGTTGGCCTGTTAGTGGTGAGGGATTCACGAAGTTTTTATATTTTTGGGATGTGGAGCTTTGACGCACTCTTTGTTGATGGCTGCTTGAGGGCCCACAGTAGTTTTGGGGTGTTGTTGTTTATCCGCTCGTGGAGATTGAATTCTTTTTTAAAGGAGCTGTACCCCCTTTAAATAGCCCTTAATTCGCTTCATTGGGGTTTTCGGTTTTCCTTGGAGGTGAATTAAGAGTGAACTTAGATTCGTTTCACAGGCAACCAGCTATCACCCAGCTCGGTTGGCTTTTCACCTCTACTGATAAGTCATCCCACTCTTTTGCAACAGAGACGGGTTCGCTCAATGTTAGCTGCTCATAAGTAGCTCGCTTGGGTTTCGGGGTGGCAAACTTAAATTCATTTTGCTTGGTTTTTCTTGCTAGACCATGATGCAAAAGGTACAAGGGTTGATCTTTGCTGTTTGTAGCTTAGTTGTTCATTACTATTTCATCTTTCCCTTACGGTACGTGGTCTCTATCGCTCCAATGGTGTCTTTTCTATCGCCTATACTGGGACTAGTGAATGCTTTAGTTTGGTTTTAGGAGTAGCTTTGTTATTCCTGGTCAATGTAGGTTGGGCTAGAGTTTGGCATCAAGACGATCTGGTGCTATCAGACATCTTTCAGGTGTAAGCTGAATGCTTTATTTGAAGCTACGTCTTGGTAGTCTAAGTGCACCTTCCGGTACACTTACCTTGTTACGACTTACCTCATCTTTAGCTGATTGGCTTATTATTTATGTTGGATTTGGTCGCTTGCGAGGAGGGTGACGGGCGGTATGTACGTGTCCCAGAGCCGGCTTTAAGAGGGCTCAATTGTCCCACTTTACTGCTAAATCCTCCTTCAAGGGGCAGTTTCATGCCCCTTTGCCGTTATGTTCTATTTTAGAAAATGTAGCCCATTGCTTCCATTCCATAGGCTAGACCTTGACCTGTCTTATTAGTGGGTTAGACTATTGCGCTCACTGCTGGTCTTTCAGTGGAGGTGAGCTGGCGACGGCGGTATATAGGCTGTTTTGGCAAGGAATGGTCAGGTAATATCGTGGATCATCGATTACAGAACAGGCTCCTCTAGGTGGATTTGGGACACCGCCAAGTCCTTAGAGTTTTAAGCGTTTGTGCTCGTAGTTCTCGGGCGGATGCTTTAGTAGGGTTAAGCATCAAGATTTAGGGCCAGGCATAGTGGGGTATCTAATCCCAGTTTGGGCCCTGGCTTTCGTGGAGTTCAATTGATCGTTGGCCTAAGATTTTTTTTAAGGAAGAGGCCTTATGGGCATCTTGGGCTTATGACAGCTCAGTTGCCTTTTAATCTTAGTTACTTGGATAACATGTGACCACTCTTTACGCCGTTATAAAGTTAATTTGGGTCTCCTGTATGACCGCGGTGGCTGGCACAGGATTTACCGACCCTGGATTTGCTATGACTAAGTCAAGTTTACACTCATTGCTTAAGGTTAACTACTGCTGAGAACCCGTGGGGGCGTGGCAAGTGCAAGGCGTCTTGGGCTACGGTTGTGGTGAGCCTGATGCCCGCTCCTATCGACTTGATTAAAGGTACCTAGGGCATTTACACTGGGGTGCGGATACTTGCATGTATATATCTAGCAAAAACCAACAGTAAGGTTAGGACTAAGTCTTTTGTCCTTGGGCGCGGTGAAAGCGGCCATCTTGACATCTTCAGTGTCATGCTTTGTTGTAAGCTACAGGGA